GGCCTATCCTCTGCTACGTAGGGGACTTACGTTTTGGTTGGATGCGGAGACACGTTTGGTTGTGAATTCCAACGTGGCAAATAAAATCATATATCTGCATGGCTAAATCAATAGTTCAAGTCACACACTCCCATAATCCATCCTCTCTTCGGAAAATTCACTTCAACTATTCGTATCAAATAAGGAATACAATACTTCCGAGTTGAAGAGAAGTATCCAAAAAACATGTCTTATTTTTTCAATAATCCATATTTGTAGCAATGAAATACTATTGTCCTCCCCGATATATGATCAATTACAAATATCTATGATATGTCTTCTCTATAAAGGACCGGAAATACCTTGCTTACGTATCATTGGAAAGTGCATTAACATAAATACGGCAGTAAGGAGAGGCAATACAAAAGTGTGTAAACTATAAAAACGAGTTAAAGTGGATTGGCCCACACTAGCACTTCCACGTAATAACTCTACTAAAGGCGATCCTATTAGAGGAATAGCTTCAGGTACGCCTGTCACGATTTTTACTGCCCAATAACCAATTTGGTCCCGAGGTAAGGAATAACCAGTTACACCAAAAGATGCAGTCAATACAGCCAAAACCACACCCGTAACCCAAGTTAATTCGCGAGGTTTTTTAAATCCACCTGTGAGATACACACGAAATACGTGCAGGATCATCATGAGAACCATCATACTTGCTGACCATCGATGAACTGATCGGATTAACCAACCAAAGTTGGCCTCAGTCATGATGTATTGAACAGAGGAAAAAGCCTCTGTAACGGTTGGACGATAGTAAAAAGTCATAGCAAAACCCGTAGCTACTTGTACTAGAAAACAAGTAAGTGTGATCCCCCCTAAACAATAAAATATGTTGACATGAGGAGGAACATATTTACTAGTTATATCATCTGCAATCGCCTGAATCTCAAGACGTTCCTCAAACCAATCATATACTTTATTGAGATAGGTAACCCAATGGAACTCCCCCTCTGAGAACCGTATATGAGAATTTCATCTCGTACGGCTCAAGCGGAAACACACAAATACTGATTTCAACGGATATATAATAGAAAGTTAAAAACTTCATTAACCACTTGATTCGATTTGCCTCGAAGATACGAAGTAACAAAAATCCGGAATCTCTTCTTTGTGATGATAATGCCAAAAAATATCAAGTTGGCTCATCTGTCTTTCTTTATGTTGATCGTTACAGGCCTCTTGAATCTTCTCTTCCCTATTTTTTATTTGTTATTTGATTTATTGTTTTTTTTTGTGCGTACTGCGGATTTACTCTTGTTTTACTATTGATAGGAATTCTCTTGTTGAGACCCTATGAATCAATTGAAACCTCAGATTCATACTAGAACCACGATGATTTAGCCTCAAGCTAAACTCAAAGGTTCTCTGAGTAAGAACCTTTGATGATCACTTATTGAATGAATGGATGTAATGACTCAACAAAATCTAGAGAAAGAGTTATCCTTCGGTCAAAATAAATCTGAAGGAATAAAATTCGTTTGATTTAGGAAATACCTATTTGAATTTTTTTGAGTCCGGTTGCGAGGTCTGAATAAATAGTAGGTATGAATCATAGTTCAAATATTTCTTTTCTTGATCTATTCTATATATTCCGTGCTCCAGATACTAGAATAAATATCCGACGAGGTAGAATCATCTTGATAGAGATAACAGGTCCATTCTATGTATTATCAATAGGATCAATTATAACAAGTCACACACTCATATTCCGGAAATACCGAAACAAATAAATTCCACGGTCGAACTACCAGAATAGAATGGTCTAGAAATCCAAGTCTAAAGTAATTTTTTCTTTGATTGAAAGACTAGGACTTCATAGTTCTTATAAACCTAACTCATTGAAATTCCATCCAGTAAAACGGAAGAATTATAAATTTCCAAAATAATAGATAGGAATATCGCAAATAGAGCCATTGCGACCCCCATAAGTGGTGTAGTCCCCCATCCCGGAGCTACTTTACCATATTCCGAATTCAATGGTTTCAATAAATCCCCTACAGTAGTTCGTCTTGGCCCAGATCTAGAACTATCCTCAACGGTTTGTGTAGCCATAAATCCTATTTAATGATTGGTTGAGATCTGTTGACTTTGTATACTATTCCGTTGTAGTTGTAAATAAACGATCTTATCGTAGATCCATTGTGATCTTGAAATTATCTAAAAATGGAAACAGCAACCCTAGTCGCCATCTCCATATCTGGTTTACTTGTAAGCTTTACTGGGTACGCCTTATATACCGCTTTTGGGCAACCCTCTCAACAACTAAGAGATCCATTCGAAGAACACGGGGACTAGTTGAAGTAATGAGCCTCCCAATATGGGAGGCTCATTACTTCAATTAAATTATTTCGAAAGGTTATTTCATTTTTTTAGTCGGAACCTTAGGTGGTTCTCGAAAAAAGATAGCGAAAAAAATTATCCCTAAAGTCGAGACTAAAAGGAATGTATAAACCAATGCTTCCATGGATTCGATCGTGGTTTACAATTATAGCTTCCACACCTATTCATTTGGGATCATTTACCATATCATATAAAGAAAGAAAAAAAGTCAAAGAAAAGATGGTGATTCAAGTCAAGATTTCTCTGATACCCAATGTCAAATAAAAAAAAATAGAGGCGAAAGATACCACAACAATGTCGTATCAGACTACTTGTCTCCTTGTAGTTGGATCTCCAAGTTTTTGGAATGCTCCAAATTCCACTTGAGCATCCAAATCTGGATCAATACCAGCAAAAACATCTCTGAACAAGGTTCTAGCGCCATGCCAAATGTGTCCGAAAAAGAAGAGCAAAGCAAACGTAGCATGCCCAAAAGTGAACCAACCCCTTGGACTGCTACGAAAAACACCATCGGATTTCAAAGTAGCCCGATCTAATTCAAAAATTTCACCTAATTGGGCACGTCTAGCATATTTTTTCACAGTAGCAGGATCAGAATAACTTACTCCATTAAGTTCGCCACCATAGAACTCAACAGTAACACCTACTTGTTCAACACTATACTTTGATTCTGCCCTTCTAAAAGGAACATCAGCTCTCACAATTCCGTCTTCATCTACCAAAACTACCGGAAATGTTTCAAAAAAAGTAGGCATACGACGTACAAAAAGCTCGCGCCCTTCTTTATCTCTAAAGACGGGGTGTCCTAACCATCCAACAGCAATTCCATCCCCATTGTCCATTGAGCCTGCTCTGAATAATCCCCCCTTTGCCGGATTATTACCAATATAATCATAAAAAGCTAATTTTTCGGGAATTTTAGACCAAGCTTCCGATAAACTAAGATTTTCGGCTAGCCCGGCACTAACTCTTCGATATATTTCTTGCTGAAAGTATCCCTGATCCCACTGATAACGAGTAGGACCAAATAATTCGATTGGGGTAGTTGCTGAACCATACCACATAGTTCCAGCAACAACAAAAGCTGCAAAAAAAACAGCAGCGATACTACTGGAAAGTACAGTTTCAATATTGCCCATACGTAATCCTTTGTATAGACGTTGAGGCGGACGAACACTAAGATGGAATAGGCCTGCTAATATGCCCAATGTACCCGCTGCAATATGATGAGAGGCTATTCCTCCCGGAACAAAAGGATCAAAACCTTCCGCGCCCCACGCTGGATTTACAGATTGTACTTTTCCAGTTAGTCCATAAGGATCGGACACCCATATTCCAGGACCATACAAACCTGTTACATGAAATGCGCCAAAGCCAAAGCAAGCTACCCCTGAGAGAAATAAATGAATTCCAAAGATCTTGGGCAAATCCAAAGAAGGTTTTCCCGTACGTTCATCACAGAATATTTCTAGGTCCCAATATACCCAATGCCAGATAGCTGCCAAGAAGCACAAACCGGAAAACACTATGTGTGCCCCTGCCACACCTTCATAACTCCAAATACCCGGATTTGTTATAGTTCCTCCTGAAATACTCCAACCACCCCACGAATTGGTTATTCCTAAACGAGTCATGAAGGGTATAACGAACATACCTTGTCTCCACATCGGATCAAGAACGGGATCAGAGGGATCAAAAACCGCTAATTCATATAAAGCCATCGAACCAGCCCAACCAGAAACTAGAGCTGTATGCATTATATGAACAGAAAGCAATCGACCGGGATCATTCAATACGACAGTATGAACACGATACCAAGGTAAACCCATGGAAATACCTCTTTATCAAAGAAAAATAGACACTATGCCACTTTATTTTATCGCATTGGAAAAGACTATATATACTAACCATGTACCTAACCTTTTCAGTAGATTCCGTATCAGAAAGGATTAATATTTATTCCATTCCATTGAAAATAACGGAACAATTTTGTTCGTAAGAACAAAGAGAAGCAGATCTATTCTATACCCGATAAGTACCAATACGCAATGGGGGGATTGGTCCCATTTTTGGGGAACGAATGGATAGATACTTGTTTATCATTCGAACGATCGATTTCTTCGTTCAAATTTTTTCTTTATTCATTCTGTCTTACTCTATAAACTTTCCAATCTATGTATCAAATAGAATAAAGAGAAAAAAGGGATGAAGACAATAAACCATTGATTGTTACGTTTCCATATTAAAGTGAAGTATAGTACTAAATTTTTTTCTTAAATTTAATGCCCATTGGTGTTCCAAAAGTACCTTTTCGGAGTCCTGGAGAGGAAGATGCGGTTTGGGTTGACGTATAGTGCGACTTGTCAGACATATTGGGTCATATGGGATTTACCCGTTCTCTCCCCTGATCGAGATATCCTCTGTTTCGCCCAAGAGATATTGTATTGAGTGAGGCATCAATCAATCATTCGGAGCGTGAAGTGCAATTAGATCAATTTATTTTATATTGGGGATCAATATTATCAATTTAGAAGAATTTATGGTTTACTTGGACTGATAAAATAAAGTATCCAGGCTCCGTTCAGAAAATACCAAATCGATAACAAATTGTTAAT